ATCCTAAAAACAATAATGCTTTTGAATAAGCATGAGTAATCAAATGAAATAAAGCAGCTCGATAAGACCCCATACCTAGAGCTAACATCATATAACCCAATTGAGACATTGTAGAATAAGCTAAACTTCTTTTAATGTCTTTTTGAGCAAGAGCTAAAGTAGCCCCTAATAGTACCGTTACTATACCTATAAAAGCTATTAGCTTCATTATGTAAGGTATAACTATGAAAAGAGGAAGAAGCCGAGCGACAAGAAAAATCCCCGCGGCTACCATAGTAGCAGCATGGATAAGAGCCGAAATAGGAGTAGGCCCTTCCATTGCATCAGGTAACCATACATGAAGCGGAAATTGGGCAGATTTAGCAACTGCACCGGCAAATAATAAGAAAGTACACAAAATACCAAATAACAAATTGACTTCATTATTTTTAATCAATTTCTTGAATATTTCAAACAAATCCCCAAATTCAAAACTACCTGTTATCCAATAAAGACCTAAAATTCCTAATAATAATCCAAAATCCCCTACACGATTAGTTACAAACGCTTTTTGACAAGCATTTGCGGCAATTGGTCGTGTGAACCAAAAACCTATTAATAGATACGAACACATTCCAACTAATTCCCAAAAAATATAAATTTGTATTAAATTCGAACTAGTAACTAATCCCAACATGGAAATATTAAAAAAACTCATATAAGCAAAAAATCTCAAATATCCTTGATCATGAGACATATAACTGTCACTATAAATAAGAACAATAATTGCAACAGTCGTGATCAACATTGACATAATAGAAGTCAGTGAATCAATCAAATATCCAAATTCTAAAGAAAAATCATTATTAATCGTCCAAGACCCTAAATATTGATAAATAAAACTGCTATTTATTTGTTGAATAGACAGCTTCATTGAAAAAAGCATAACTATACTCAAAAACACAATACTAGAAAAAGCCCACATACGACGAAATTTTTTTGTTGCTGTAGGAAAAAAAAGGATTCCAGCTCCTATTAAAAAAGGAACTGGAAGTGGAATCAAAGGTATGATCCATGCATATTCGTATATATGTTCCATAAAAAATAAAACTTTGAATTTTTCATTAATTTTTTCGAATTCACTGGTTCTTACCTCTTTTAAAAGAAGTCAATAAAAAAGAAAGATATAGAATAAATTCAAATTATTAGAATGAAAGTTTTCATAATATTCAAATCAAGAAATTCTAATTGGTCAAATGCTCAAGTTACAATTGTATTCTATTCAACTCAAACATTTTTATATATTTGTCACTTTACTTTCTACTTTACAGAAAAACTAATTTACATAACATAAATTAAAAAAAGGAAAAAAAAAAGGGGACTCCAATGTATAAAATCCTTTATCATTACTTCCATTTTAAAAGAAATTAGATAAAAATTAAAATTTTTCTATTATCTATTAAAAAAGCCAACTTTACTTTTAACATTTAATTAAAACAAAAATCTTTCGTTATGGTTTTTTCTATGACATGTAAATTAAATGTAACATAAAAAAAAAATGAAATAAAGATATAAATTGAAAATTTAATTCTTTCTTTCATTTTTTTAGTAAAATTTAGTAAAAAACAAATTGGATTTTGATGATACAAAAGTTTCTATTCATTTTTTTAATTATAATAATCATAATATAGGGTATTACCTATAAACTAACTAAATATTACTAGATGTCTTTCACATCCAACTCTAAAAATAACCTATTCATTTTTGAATGGCAGTTCCAAAAAAACGTACTTCTATTTCAAAAAAACGTATTCGTAAAAATATTTGGAAAAGAAAGGGATATTGGGTAGCGTTAAAAGCATTCTCATTAGCAGTATCTCTTTCTAATGGTAATTCAAAAAATTTTTTTGATAAGTAATCAAAGGTTAGAATAATCTGAATCCGCCGAATTCCACAAAAATGTTATAGATAATAATAAAAAATGTCATGGGGTTTTATATAAAATGAAAATCAAATAAATGATTTTCATATAGAATTAAAAATTTTTATTTGAATTAATCAATAGAAAATGGAACTGACTTCTATCTTATAATATGTCAAATGCGAATTCTTCTGTCTGCTCTAAAAAGCTACTTAAAAAAAAAAGATGATTTCATTATCTTTTTTGTATATTTTATCATTTCCGGGATGGGGATTTTTCTTTTCCCCACGAACCTATGTTGCTAGATCTAAAAAGAGGTTTTTATATCTATTGAAAAGCAAATATACAAAAATATTTAAAAATATTTAGTAATTAGTCAAATAAAAAGGGACTAGGCCGTTGAAAGTTGAACCTCGGTTTTTTCATTGAAATTAAAAACTTGACTCTTTTTGTTTACGTAATAATTAAATATCTGTATCACTAGATAGCCCGCGCCGATTTTTCAGTTTTCAATTGAAGCAAAAAATACCTTCTTTTTCGTTTCAATTTAGATTATAAAATTGAGTTTGAGTTAGATAGTATGTACGATGAAGTAACCTTGAATAATCAAAAATAGATCCTATTTGGATTGTAAAATCAATCCAAATAGAGATCTATATTGATAACTTTATCAGTTTATCTTTATTTAAAAAATTAAATAATAAAAACAAATAAAAATATTATATCTTTATATTATTTATATCTTTTGAATCAATTTACATATATATAGATTATAATCTAATAATTCCTGATATATTAATCTTTCCTTTCTTTATATTTAGAAAAAAATAAAATTAAAACACCTTGCAATTTCTATTGAAACGTCTTTGTTATCTAAGATTTCTTTGAATCGATTTTGACTTAATTTATTTTTTTTTTTTAACTTAACACAACTTTTTTACTGACACAAGAAAAATCTTAAAAATGACTAAAATTTCAGAATGAAACTATACATTCATTAAATAAAGCCCTTTTATTTCAATGTTGTATAAAATTGCAACACAAAAAAAGTCTTCTTTTTTCATTAATTTCATTAAGAAGATAAATACATTTTATTATCTCAAATTTTTGAAATCAGATCGGATAAATAAAAAACAAATCATTACCAAAAGAAGATGACAAAAAAATCTTTTGAGTCGAATCCCTGGATTGAAATGAAAGCAAAATTTTCTAGTTACAAAAGTTCCAGTAAGTTTGTTATATAATACCAACAACCGAAAATCAAACCAAAATAAGTCTTCATATTGAAGCTCAAATTGGAATTTGAACGACTTTTCATTTTAATGTAATGTGTTTTAAAAATATTACATCGACTTCCTCAATCTCGACGATTGAATTAAAATAAGCTATTATTATTTAACAAGCCGCTATGGTGAAATTGGTAGACACGCTGCTCTTAGGAAGCAGTGCTAGAGCATCTCGGTTCGAGTCCGAGTGGCGGCATGGCACTTTCTCAATTCTAATTGATCAATTCTCAAAAAAATTTCATAGTCCTATAATATAATGAATATGGAACTGAATTGAATTCTGGATTTTCGTAATTTTGAATTAAGGGACTTTTTTTATGATATTTTCCATTTTAGAGCATATTTTAACTCATATTTCTTTTTCAATCGTTTCAATTGTAATTACAATTCATTTGATCACTTTATTAATCAATGAAATAGAAACCCTATCTGATTCATTAGAAAAAGGCATGATAGTGACTTTTTTATGTATAACAGGATTATTATTCACTCGTTGGATTTCTTCGGGACATTTTCCATTAAGTGATTTATATGAATCATTAATCTTCCTTTCGTGGAGTTTCTACATTATTCATATGCTTTCTTATTTTAAAAACCAGAAAACTCATTTAAGTGCAATAACTGCACCAAGCGCTATTTTTACTCAAGGCTTTGCTACTTCGGGCCTTTTAACTGAAATGCATCAATCCAAAATATTAGTACCGGCTCTCCAGTCCCAATGGTTAATGATGCATGTAAGTATGATGGTATTGGGTTATGCAGCTCTTTTATGCGGATCCTTATTATCGGTAGCACTTTTAGTCATTACATTTCAAAAAAATATAAGTAGTTTGGGTAAAATAAAACATTTATTAAATGAGTCTTTTTTTTTCAGTGAGATCGAATATATCACTCAAAAATCCACTATTTTACAAAGTACTTCTCATTTTTCTTTTAGGAATTATTACAGGTCCCAGTTGATTCAACAACTAGATTATTGGAGTTACCGTGTTATTAGTTTAGGGTTTCTCTTTTTAACGATAGGTATACTTTCAGGAGCAGTATGGGCGAATGAGGCATGGGGATCATATTGGAATTGGGACCCAAAAGAAACGTGGGCTTTTATTACTTGGACCATATTCGCAATTTATTTACATATTAGAACAAATATTAATTTGCAAGGGGCAAATTCTGCGATTGTGGCTTCTATAGGTTTTCTTATAATTTGGATATGCTATTTTGGGGTTAATCTATTAGGAATAGGACTACATAGTTATGGTTCTTTTATATTAACAACCATCTAATTTACTGACAAATCGAAAAAGAGAACAGACATATTACATCTAGAAATATGTAAACTTCGTTGAGAACCATTTAAATCAAGTAGTGTAGTGATTCAAATGGTTCTCACAAATGTCAAATGATCTGATTATACTTCTTTTTTTTCATTTTTTACATAAAGTAAAAATTCTTTTTTCATGTGAAAACTATCGCTAAAAATAATTAGATATAATAGCTTCTACCTTTTCAACTGATAGTGACAAAGCGAAATCGGGGTAAAGGCCAATACCGATTACTGGTAGAAAAATAGAGATTACAATAAATAACTCCCGTGGTCCAGAATCAAAAAAATAAGAGTTTGGAATATTAAATAACTTGTATCCATAGAACATTTGACGTGACATAGATAATGAATAAATAGGAGTTAATATCATTCCAATTGCCATTCCAAAAGTAATGAGTATTTTTGCCATTAAAAGGTATTTTTGGCTAGTAATTATTCCAAAAAATACAATTAATTCTGCAACAAAACCACTCATGCCCGGTAAGGCAAGGGAAGCCATTGAAAAGCTACTGAAGAGTGTAAAGACTTTTGGCATTGAAATAGCTATTCCACCCATTTCGTCCAGATAAACAAGACGTATTCTATCATAACTCGTTCCTGCTAAGAAAAAAAGCGCAGCCCCAATAAATCCATGAGAAATTATCTGTAAAACGGCTCCATTGAGTCCTGTATCGGTTATAGAACTAATTCCTATAATTATGAAACCCATGTGAGATACAGAGGAATAGGCTATTCTTTTTTTTAAATTCCGCTGTCCGAGAGATGTTAAAGCTGCATAGATTATTTGAATTGTGCCTACTATCAGCAACCAAGGAGAAAATATAGAATGAGCGTGGGGTAATAATTCCATATTTATACGCACCAATCCATATGCTCCCATTTTTAATAAGATTCCGGCTAGAAGCATACATGTACTGTAATGTGCTTCTCCATGGGTATCCGGTAACCATGTATGGAGGGGTATAATCGGCGATTTAACAGCAAAAGCAATAAGAAATCCAATATAGAATATTATTTCTAATGCGACAGGATATGATTGATTAGCTAATTTTTCAAAATTGAGTGTTGGTTCATTGGAACCATATAACCCAATACCTAGAACTCCCATTAATAGAAAAATGGAACCCCCTGCAGTGTACAAAATAAACTTTGTAGCTGAATATAGACGTTTCTTTCCTCCCCACATAGATAAAAGTAGATAAACAGGAATTAATTCTAATTCCCACATTATAAAAAAAAGGAAAAGGTCTTGACAAGAAAATAATCCGATTTGACCACTGTACATTGCTAACATTAGGAAATAAAATAATCGCGAATCTCGAGTAACTGGCCGAGCCGCTAAAGTAGCTAAAGTAGTGATGAATCCCGTCAGTAAAATGGGACCTATACAAAGCCCATCGATTCCTAATCTCCAGTGGAAATCAAAAAAGTCGATCCATTTATAATCTTCTGCTAGTTGAATTAATGGATCATCCAATTGAAAATGATAACAGAATGCATAGGTTGTTAGAAGGAGTTCTAACAAGCATATACATATAGTATACCACTTCATTACTTTATTCCCTCTATGAGGAATAAAGAAAATGAAAGAACCTGCAAATATAGGCAAAACTACAATTATTGTTAACCAAGGAAAATAATTCGTGGTAAAGACAAGATACACTTGGACCAAAAACCCGTACCCGAAAAGAAATATAGAATTTTTTTCTTTTCGAGCGCGGGTTTTTATCGGTAAAAAAAAGAAAATGGATTAGGAATTGAAGTGGAGTTTTCTGGAATGTATCAATAAGCTAGACCCATGCTTCGAGTTGTTTCATGCCATAAATAAACTCGAACACTCAAAAAATCTGTTGGACAGGCAGATTCACATCTCTTACAACCAACACAGTCCTCTGTTCTTGGAGCAGAAGCTATTTGTTTAGCTTTACATCCGTCCCAGGGTATCATTTCTAATACATCTGTGGGACAAGCTCGAACACATTGAGTACACCCTATACATGTGTCATAAATCTTTACTGAATGTGACATTGGATCTATAAAAATTTTTCACTTTTTTAAATTTCGATCTAGTATAAACTTGTAAATGAATCACATATTCAAACTCAAACACTAGACGAATCAATGATATACCAGAATTGTTTTAATCAACCTATTCTGGATCGGTTTATAGAACACAAAAAACATCCAAAATACTTTTAGTTATTACATTTTTACAAGCATAATCACATGTTACGAACGACTACTTATTTAACAAATTTGATTGATTGATACGAGTTGATTTTCTGTTACGATAAATTGATGAAACAATCGCTGGTCCAATAGCTGCTTCAGCGGCTGCAATAGCTATAACAAAAATCGAGAAAATATTTCCTTTTAATTGACGACTATCAAAAAAATCAGAAAAAGTTACAAAGTTGAGATTAACTGCATTTAATATAAGTTCAAGACACATAAGAGCTCTAACTAAATTTCTACTCGTGATTAATCCATAGATACCAATAGAAAATAAATAGGCACTCAAAACAAGTACATGTTCGAGCATCATTAAATTGACCAACTCCTTATCAAGCTTTATTTATTTTATTTCAATCTGAACAACAATTAAACTTATTTTATTGACAAAAATATAACAAATTTGAATATAAAAAATACCGAAGATTTCGTTGGGATTGCTGGTTTTATTTAAAAATTCATGATTGACGAGCCACAGCAATTGCACCTATCAAAGCAACTAAAAGAATTATCGAAATGAGTTCAAATGGAAGAAAAAAATCTGTTGATAAATGAATTCCAATTTGTTGACTATTATTTATTAAATCTTGTTCTAGAATCTGGTTTGATTTTGTAGTCCAAATAATTCCGTACCATGATGTATTGAGAATAGTAGTAATTAATGAAACAAAAATACTTGTACAAACTAAGGAAGTAACCCCATCGCCAACAGTCCAAAGATTCAAGTCTTTGTCATATTCTGAACCATTCATGAACATTACGGCAAATATGATTAACACGTTTATAGCTCCTACGTAAATAAGGAGCTGTGCAGAAGCTACAAACTGCGAGTTTGCGAGAATATAAAATAAAGATATACAAACAAGAACCAATCCCAAAGAAAAGGCAGAAAAAATTGGATTGGTAAAGAATACCACTCCGAGACCTCCTAATATAAGAACTAATCCCAGAAATACTAAAAGAAAATCATGTATTAGTCCAGGTAAATCCATTCTATGTAAAATAAAAGATAAAAAGTTTCATGATCTTTTTGACTTGACCAGGAAAATGAAATGAAGTTACTCTTGTTATGATACGTTCCTAATTGAATAAAATCCTAATGAGTTTGAATTGATGTAGACAGAATTATCGGACCAATCATATAAACCTAATAAAAATAAAATCTTTTCAATCTTTACGGTAGACAAATCTTCAATACAAATTCATCTGAAATTCTCATCAACCAACCAAATAAACAGTTGGGATTTTTAGTTCTTAGAGCAAAAATAAAATTTTTTAATTCAGATAAAAATAAAAATTTTATCAATTGGAAATTGTTCTTGAATCAAGCGATTTCTCTTTTATTTTCTATTTTAGGTGAATTCAAAATTGTTCGAATTGTATAATCATCATTTATTGATATTGGTAAACGTCCCAAAGCAATTTGATTATAGTTTAATTCGTGACGATCATACGTCGAAAGCTCATATTCTTCAGTCATTGATAAACAATTTGTGGGACAATACTCAACGCAATTACCACAAAATATACAGATTCCGAAATCAATACTGTAATTAAGCAATCGTTTTTTCCTAATCTCAGTTTCCAATTTCCAATCAACAACAGGTAGATCTATAGGACATACACGAACACATACTTCACAAGCAATGCATTTATCAAATTCAAAGTGTATTCGCCCACGAAAACGCTCTGATGTTATCAATTTTTCATAAGGATATTGAATAGTTACAGGTAAACGATTCGCGTGAGAAAGGGTAATTAGAAACCCTTGACCAATATACCGTGCCGCTCGTACTGTTTGTTGACCATAATTCATGAATCCAGTTACCATAGGGAGCATATCGTAAATATCGATAAAAAATTTTATGTTTGTTTCTTTCTCTTGTTTGAGTAAGGTGAATCGCGTAAATAGAAAATAGTAGAATTATGTATAATTCTTTAAAGTGAAAAGAGTTGGAAAGAAGTTGTTAATAATAAATTACCTAAAGAAATAGGTAAAAGAAATTTCCATCCAAGATTTAAAAGTTGGTCCATTCTTAGCCTAGGTAAAGTCCATCTTGTTGTGATAGAAATGAACAAGAAAAAATAAGTTTTAGCTAATGTAATGAAAATACCAATTGTCGTTTCAAAGACTCCATCTGTTTCATTTATTTTCAAAAGTTCAGGGTCAAATATGTATGGAATAGAGAAATTCCAACCGCCCAAGTAAAGAACTGTTACAAATAATGAAGAAACTAGTAGATTTAGATAGGAAGCAACGTAAAATAAACCAAATTTAATACCTGAATATTCGGTTTGATAACCTGCTACTAATTCTTCTTCGGCTTCTGGTAAATCAAACGGCAATCTTTCGCATTCTGCGAGAGAAGAAATTATAAAAACGATAAACCCTATAGGTTGTCGCCACAAATTCCATCCCCAAAATCCGTATTTTGATTGTGCCTCAACTATATCAATTGTACTTGAACTGTTAGATAATCATAGTCGGTGATAAGATCACTGTTATCATCGCTATTCCAGAACCGTACGTGAGATTTTTACCTCATACGGCTCCTCGCGGGTCATAAATAAATATAAGGATCGCCCAATTCAATATTCTTTCATCTTACTCCGTTTGTAGGATAAAATTGTAGGATAAAAGTACAAAGAAATTGAAAACTCCTGAATTATACCAATGAAATTCTGTCTGCTATACTTTAAAAAAGCACTTCTGAATTTATCTTTTCCTTTACTTTGTAATTGAATCCCAGTTGGGATTCTATTGGATTTTTTTCTTCAATTGAGTAAGAACTTCATCCTTAAAGAAGATACTGCTTTTAGCAATGTAAAGAGATATTTCATCTTATCATTTTTGATTACGAAACAAATACAGAGATTAATTCATGAATTATGATAAGAATTGAATCTCAATTAGTATGGATATAGAAAAGCAACACTAAAAAAAAATCTCTTTTTTTGTTGCAATTCTTTTATTTTATTCTTACTCAGAAAAAAAAGTCTTTCACAAAAGTAAAGGATTACTTCGTTCCTGATAGTCATTCATTTAATCGGTGGATAGGAGCATACTCTGGATCGGAATTATGGGGAGTACGACTTGATCATTTCTACCAAATTAAAGCCCCAATTAGTATTTCTTTTAGATAATCAAAATGGATTTTCGGATAACTTACATAATCTCTATTACTAATCCTTTGTGTATCTTGGTGTTCCTAATCATCCACTCCTTTTTTTGGAATCTCCGTATCATGTATGGTAACATATACAAAGGATAGTAAAAACTCCATAGAGTTTTTCTTTTCAACCCGCTTCAAGAGATGATGACTAATCAATTCGTCTTGGGGGAACCCCTTTGAGGTTTACTTTCACTTAACTCTTGTACATAGAACATGAGACTCAACCTTTTTACAGCAAATTGAAAAGCTGTTTTTTTTCACTCATCTAACTATCTAGTTTAGTTCATCAACCCGAATAGTGAATAACATTACTCTGAAGTGAAGGGTGAATCAAAAAAAAAGATATCTATTCAATGTATTAAGGTTCATTCTTAAAAACCGAGAAATGAAATAAAAGAAATGTTGATGTCCTAACGAATCACACGTAGAGATATTGATAACACACATAGAGTTAATGGTATTTCATAACTAATCGATTGGGCAGCAGCCCGTAGACCACCTAAAAAAGAATATTTATTATTTGATCCATATCCTGACATAAGAAGTCCAATCGGAGCAATACTTGAAATGGCGATCCATAAAAAAACACCAATACTTAGATCGGCTAGAACAAGACGGTAACTAAAAGGAATTACTGAATAACTTAATAGAATTGATATGACTGCTATTGAAGGGCCGACACTGAATAAGCTCGTATCTCCTCTAGATGGAAGAAGGTTCTCTTTGAAAAGTAGTTTTGTCCCATCCGCTAAAGCTTGAAGAATTCCCAAAGGGCCGGCATATTCAGGTCCAATACGTTGTTGTATCCCTGCAGATATTTCTCTTTCTAACCACACAATTACGAGTACACCTATTGTAATTCCCAATACAAGAATCACAATAGGAACAAGCATCCATACGGTCTCATATATCTCTTTTAAAGATTCTAATCTCGAAAAAGAATTGATAGCTTGTACTTCTGTTGTATCAATTATCATTTCAACGATCAACTTCCCCCATAATGATATCTATGCTACCTAGTATCGTCATAATATCAGCCAATTTCATTCTTTTAACTAACTTAGGAAGAATTTGCAAATTAATAAAACCCGGCGGGCGGATTTTCCATCTCCAAGGAAAAACACTTTGATCTCCTATCAAATAAATTCCCAATTCCCCTTTTGGAGCTTCAACTCTTACATAAAGCTCTTGTTTTGACAATTCAAAAGTCGGAGACGGTTTTTTACTAATAAATCGATATTCAAAATCATTCCATTCAGGATCTCGTGCTCTATTAAAGCGACGACTTTCTAAATTCTCATAGGGACCCCCCGGAATTCCTTCTAAAGCTTGTTGAATAATTTTTATGGATTCCGCCATTTCACTAATTCGTATTAAATAACGAGCTAATGAATCTCCTTCTTTTTGCCATTGGATTTCCCAATCCAATTCGTCGTAACACTCATAATGATCAACTTTACGAAGATCCCATTTGATTCCGGAAGCTCGTAGCATTGGTCCTGATAAACCCCAATTTATTGCTTCTTCTCCGCTAATAATGCCTACTCCTTCAACTCTTTCTAAAAAAATAGGATTTCGTGTAATAAGCTTTTGATATTCAGTAATCCCGGTTAAAAAATAATCACATAAGTCCAAACATTTATCTATCCAGCCATAAGGCAGATCAGCCGCTACTCCTCCAATACGAAAATAATTATGCATCATTCTCATCCCGGTGGCAGCTTCAAATAGATCATATATTAATTCTCTTTCTCTGAAAATATAGAAAAAGGGTGTCTGTGCACCAATATCTGCCATAAAAGGTCCAAGCCATAACAAATGAGAAGCTATCCGACTTAATTCCAACATAATCGTTCTTATATAACTAGCTCTTTTAGGTACTTGAATATTTCCTAATTGCTCTGGTGCATTTACAGTTATTGCTTCTGTGAACATAGTAGCTAAATAATCCCAACGTGTTACATAAGGCAGATATTGTATAATTGTTCGGTTTTCCGCAATTTTTTCCATCCCTCTGTGTAAATAACCTAATATGGGTTCACAGTCAATAACATCTTCACCATCTAAAGTAACGATGAGTCGAAGAACACCATGCATTGATGGGTGGTGAGGACCCATATTGACTATCATGAGGTCTTTTCTTTTAGTTGGTACAGTCATAGGGTTTTCCCGGATTTCTTCTTCCATGAATTGCTGAAAATAAAAAGAAATTTATCAAAATTAAAGCTCGAATAAATAAAAAACTTAAAAATGACTCTTCAAATTAACGTCTTTTTAGCTCTCGAATATTCAATTTACTGATTAATTCTTTATAACGTATTGTATTTTTTTTTGACAAATAAGCCAGCAGGCGTTGGCGTTTTCCCAAAATTTTCCGTAGGCCTCTCTGAGATGAATAGTCTTTTTTGTGGAATTCCAAATGTGAAGTAAGTCTCCGTATCTTTTTGGTAAAACGGAATACTTGAAATTCAACAGATCCTCGGTTTTCTTCTTTTTCTTCTTGCGAAATAAAAGATATGAATGAATTTTTTGTCATAAAAAATTCTTATACTTCCTATTTTACGAATATTAATTTTACTGATCAGTAATAATAATGGGAACTATTTGAATCTGGTATACACAAATTTCCTTATTGATTTATTTCTGGATCTAATTGATCCATCAGTGAATTAGTATCATGTATCAGAATGGACTGTAAGACAAGGCGTGTGTGCATTTATTTCATTTATATATTCAATATATATATTGGTATAGGATATATATAGTATACTAGGGAATAAATAATACAAAAGTTTCATTAATGAATTTTCTATTGTGGATACATATGTATTCTTAACATATTGAACCGACTACCATTATTAGTATTAAACCAATAGCGATTCATACAAGCTAAATCTTCTACTCGATAATTGGGCCAAAGAAATAATTTAAATTGAATTAATTTTATTTGATCTCTGTGAAGATCTTTCTTTTCATACAAAAATTGACCACAATTTTTGATTCTGTTGAAAGATATTGTATTTTTATTTATAGAATTTATATTCTTTGAATTAAAACAAATTAAGATTCGTAATTCTCTCCGACGTCGAGATGAGAAAATATTTTCAGAAATAAGCAAATCGTACTTATTTTTTGCTATTTTTTTCATTCGATTTTGTTGTTTTACAATTAATTCTTTCTTATCAACATTTTCTCTATATCTTTTTTGATTATTTTGGTCTTTATATTTGGGAACCAATGAAATACCTATGGTTTGATACATAATAAATTGTCCGTCACTTTTTACAGATAGACGAAGGGGTTCTATAATAAATATTCCTTTTTTGATCAATTCTGTAAAAGTGAAATCTTTCTGCATCAGCATTATATCCAGATGAAATTCTTTCCTTTCAATCGAGGATATAGCAATTTTTTTAGGATTTATCAATCTAAGCAAGAGACAATATACCTTGATATTATTGATCAGATCTTCGTTCAAAAGATTATTCCATCTAAATTGAAAAAGCAAATACTTTTTTCGCAGGAAATCAAATTCTGTTTCCGTACTGCTTTTTTCTTGTTTTTTCTTAGTACGTTTTTTTATATCTGGTCTTGTATAATCTTCGTAAATCTCATTTTGTTGGGTTGAGAGAACCAATTCAAGGTTTCGCTGGTTTTGGGCATCTAATAAAAGATTTGGGTGACTTATAGGTTCTTTTTCTTCTTGATTCCTATTTGTTAATTCAAAAAAATTTTTTTTATTGGATGGTATAAGGGTATCTTTTTTTTGCTTTCGATTCATGTTTTTAATTTGACTCAAATTTTTGCGTACGTTAAAATTAAAAAACAGTGACTGAATTGGTATAACCCACGGTTTTTGTTTATATGCATTGTAAAATAATACAAATTCAGGAAAGAACCAACGATTCAGATTGGATATGGGGCAGTTTAATATTTCGTCATTCAGTCTCATCCAATCAAAAAGTTTTTTTTTTTTATTGGATGCGTTGATTTCTTGAGGAATTATGAAATAAAAATGACCTTTTTTATCCATTTTATCAAGAATTTGATAATTATGAGTATCAGTCTTAGTATTTTGCTTATTGTTGGTACTGATATCGAGCCAGGTTTCAATGTCGACTTTATTTCTAAGACAAAAATTTATAATTGTCCAATCAAAATATTTTCTATCTGGATTTTTCTCTATATCCATAAAATTTTTGAATTCTAGAGACTTAGTGATAGGAATACTCTCCCACATATCAACAAATTTTTTTTTCTGTGTGTTATAGTTATAAGTATCAGAAATTTTTTGATTCTTATTTACTTGAAATGGTAACCCATAATTATTTGAGTCCTTATTATTTTCAGAATAAATAAATTGATATGATAAAAAATCATATCTAGAAATTTTTTGAAAATTTTCTTTGTTATTTGGCCATACTATTAAGTGGGTTTTAGAATCCTTTTCTTTTTGATATGAATTTTTTGTTTTCAAATATTTATTGTCAACCTTACAAAGTTCATTGATTTTAATTTGCCACTTTTGTGGTACTAAATAAAACCATTTTAAATGAGAAAAATCGTATTGATAATGATTTTTTAACCAATTTTTCCATTTATTCCTTTCATAATTTGTATAATTGAATTTTGAAGGAATTATTCCGTGTGTTCGAAAAGAATCTTTTATTTCATTTTTAAGAAATAAAGATGTTCCAGGATATTGAATAACAGATCTGAACTTATACAAGTTCATAACTTGGGTTTGTGATAATTTGTAAAATACATAAGCTTGTGAGAGGGAGGATAAACTAAGAAATATTTTAGAATTATTAATATTATTATTCAAAAGTGAAAGTGATTTTTTTATAGTCGAAATAAATGAGATTTTATTTTTATTTCTTTTATCAAGTCTTTTTTGATTTTTTTCATTATTGTAAATGTATTTATCAATGGATTGTTTTATTAACTCAAGAAAAAATTGTGCATTCACCCTGGAAATATTACTGATACATGCAAATATATCTATGTATATCCTTTCCCTGAAAAATTTTATAAAATAATGTGATTTACGGATTAATCGAACAGTTCTTCTTTTAAATATCT